CTAATTGATCTAATGATAAAGAAGTAGGCTAAGTAAAATAGAAAGTGTGTGTAAACAATAAGTAATGACTTGCTTTGTGAGAGCTCAGTTTCTAAGACGAAGGCTAAGAATTCTCTACTAGAGGGATTGAAAAGATCGAGGGTAATTTCTGAGTCTTGATGGACCTTTCTTATTATAGGCCAAAGGAATAGCTAAGGACTTCTTCCCTCATTCTCATCAAATTGGGGTAGCTCAGGAACTATAGAATCTCTCAGGAGTTGAATAAACTCTTTTATGCTAGTGGAATTGGGAAGCATGATAAGTCCGTACTCCACATTCTAGCTTCATCCTTGGTTTTCAAAGAAAGGAACTGACAGAAGAGAAAGGTAAGATAATTCTTTCTGGCCTTAACTGAAAGCGGGGGAGGCCCAGGTCTACATACAGGTCTTGGATCAATAGAATCCTCCAATTGCTAGGGAAAGAATATCGGGATTAGTCTCCTTGCCATTGCTACCGTCTTTGAAAGTCTAGCTATCCTCTCCTTGTCATGCTTAGTTATTCTGCATTGCTCCTTCTTCTGATCTTGCTTTCTTGCCTTATAGAACTGACCTTTGTCCCCTCCTTCCGGTTTTCACACTCACTTAAAGTCCATTCCTTGCTCTTGCCTAGTTCTAGGCTTAGACGAAAGAGCTCATTCATAGATTCCATCTTTCTAGCATTTCATGTCTTTCTTCCTTCAACTCTAATTCATGCCATGAATTGTTAAGTCCTTCTATAATAGCTATTGCCTCTCTTCTCACCTCCCCTAGAGCTATTGAATAAAAATCCGAGGCTCACTCGCTGCCCTAAGCCCTACAGTTCCTTCGCTTACCGCCTAAGATGAATCTATTGCCTCCCCTCCCTCCACGAGTAGATATTTAGTATTGAATAGTGTCAAACCCAATCCCAAGCAATAGTCAAGAAGAAAAACTCAGGACTAGGAAAGAAAGGCAGAGACAGGGAAAGCTAGGGTGATAGCCCTATAGATGAGTAATAGGATAGGGAGCACTCCGCTACACTCATTAGGACAACAACCTCCTAACTACTATGAGTTAAGCAACTAATGGACAGACCAGACCGCATAAGACTACTGAAATAGAAAAAGAGAAGGGATTCACGGGCAGTGAAGGCAACCAAGGGAGAGGAATCATTCCATTCAATTCCGAAGCCTAGCGTCTCCTGTAAGACTCTATCACCTTCATTCTTTTGTTGAGGTTCTGGCACTTCTTCCTCCGGCCCTCTATTTACATAGCGAAGAAAGGCAAAGGCTCTTGCTTGAATGCGTGACTTATGTCTCTTTTTCCATTTATAAAAAGTAAGATGAATCTACGCTCCTCGGCCTATAGTAAGTGAATGAGAGGGTATGGGGTTCCGGGTCTTTTTCCAGTCAAAATTGACTAAGAGGCAATCCCCTTTTTCCGTGATAATGTGAAAGGACTCAATTCCTTCTTTCTTCCCCAGCGAAATGTAGCAGGAACAGCCTTCCCGCAGTCGCATTAAGGAGATTTTTTCTTGAAACTCTTTACTCCTTCACCCGTAGCAAGTACTCATTTCTATTTAGTTGTTTTCTTACTCTATCCGGCTATTGAACCTGGTTTCCCTCTGCATATGGTAATAGAGAGTTAGACAGCTTAGAGAGCTCCTCAAAGGGCTAGTTCTCACTCTGTTTTGGGGACCCCCAAGACTGTCTTTCCCTGTGTTTCCTAGTCTATATAGGTCCAATCTCATCTGCTAGCGCTTCTTCGTTGCTTGGTCGGGACACATTCATCGATTTCTTTTCATTCTTCCTGGGCTTGCAAGTGACTTACTTCTTTTGGCCGTTCTTGCTGTCTTAAGTCGTCCTCTTTTCTTTAGAAGCTGTTAATTGATTTCGTGCCTGCCCTAAGGCTAAGGGGAGAACTGCATGTCCTACTAGTCGGATAGAAGCCTACCCACCTACCAGCCTACCTTGTTCATATCGAGCCGGACAGGAGAGACCCTCTTTAAAGTGAATAGAAGCAATTCCTTTTATAAGCTTGAAAATAGCCGCTGTAAATCAATTCAAATAGATAGGGGAGTTCCGAACCAGCAGCAAGCCCTTTCTCGCCCTTTCTAATGTCCTAGGCGAAGGCAGTGCAGGTGAAAGCCCAATAGATCCCATTTTTTTTTATCGCTCCACATAGCTCACGACCCGGCACGAAGAAATCTCTTAGACGGGCGGATGCGAATCTGGATCTATCAACGGAGCAATTCCATTCCAGTCGTAGTCTCAATCCCATATTCAATGAAAGTCTCCGCCGTGTCTGACCCCCTCTTTCTATCCGGAGTGAGTCAGGCGGCTAAGCCTTTAATCCTGATAAAAGAAAGAGTTTTCCCACCCTCCAAGTATCCATAAATGGAATCGGTTTGAGTGAATTACTTACCGCAGTCAAAGCCAATAGGGAAAGTCAGGTCAAGAGAGAGTCTCTTTCCGATTAGTGCATCTCGCACTTCCAATTCATTC